GATCCGACACCATGATAAAATACTACCTTCATGATTAGACCATGTCCCTGAGATTTGATAAAAGAAAGGTGCATTAGCGGTTAATACGTTGTAATTGGAGTTGTTATTAGGAATATGACGGAACGAAAGACCAAGGAAAGAGAGAAGAATGCACCAAAATGCAGGTGCTGCACCAAACGCTGGTGGTTCTTTCTTGTTGTAAGTGAATGCAACGAAAAGACCCGGAAATAACGAATAATGAAACAATTCATATATTGACATTTCGTGCTCATTTCCAAATTTCTGCTTTGTTATTCCCATCATCCGGTAACCACAGGATGATCCACAAGAAAGGTGGCAGGATTCGAACCTATGGCCGGCCGGCCGCCCCTGACCTAAGAAGAAAAAAACTCCTTATGACCAAAGAAGGACCAGCTTACAACCTTCTCGAGCGAGAGTTCCACGATCACGACCAGCAGCAACTTGTTGGGAGTAGGGGCATCCAAGCTCCTAGCGCGGTAGAAAGGATCTCAGCTAAACGGTTACCGGTCCACCAGTCCCGCAAGGCTCTCAACGGTGAACTCCTTGGTTCGTCAACGTTTTGATCTCTGTTCTCGCGCGTGAAAAGCAGCATGCAATGTTGCCTTGCTTCACGTGAGCGCGCAGCGCTCGTGTTGCTTGAGATCCTCTCTAAACCGGCCGTGTTGCCAGCCCACGGACCCCGCTGCCGATCCGGTCGTCCATCTCGGAGTCATCAACATCTCTTTTAGAGGAGATGAGTGCCCCATAGAAAGCTTGATCTATCTGCCCCACCATTTTTTCGTATGCCTTTCGATCCTTCCAGTGAGAGACCTTCAGACCAAAGCATTGCCATTGCACGGGTACCCAATCCTACAACTTGATCAGTCTCCCATCTCCAAACGTCCGGGCGATTCAGATTAAGAAGTGAAGCCATCGTATAGCCCAACTTGTGACTATAGCTAACAAACATAGATAAGAAAAAAAAGGGGATGTATAAAACCGGTATTCACTGATAGGAGTAGACTTCCGGTCGTATCTGACTTTGAAAAGCAATCATGAAAGGATCTAGACTAGGATCTTAGACTACGCTATTTTTTTTTCTTTCTTTGATTCGAAAGCATTCAAGCAAGGAAATCAAAATGATAAAGAAGAGCGAGCATCAAACAAAGCTTCCCGTCTATGTGATTATTGAATCACAACGTTACGAACAAAGGGAGGAGGAAACAAGCTTCAAAAGAAAAGGGCTGGGCTTATGACTGAACACAAAAAGAATTGAAATGTTGAAGATGGAATTGATCTTTGACCTTGCCGTCAAGAACTGCTGTTCAGGTTTAGGAATCATCATGTCTTTCTTTTTATTGTTGTTAGCCGATTGATTCCTTGATCTTATCCTGTGCTCGGTAATCACACTAGTAACGCAGGGAATAAAGTGAGAGACTCAGAATATCAGTGTTTTAGGGAGTTGAACGTCTTATTCTTATGAGTGGCCTATGTGGATATAAGCCAGGAGCAAGGATTCTGGAAAGTGAAATTCTATATTGCAAGTGCAAGTCGACGTTCCTGATATGAAAGTGAAAGTGGAGTGAAAGCCGGCCCTAAGCAGGATCCAAAGACGTTCAAATCCAGTTCGGATATAAAAGTGCAGTTCAATCGTCGAAAGTGATATCTCTTTGATTTGAGTCCGGTCTTCTTTTCTCTTTTGAGTCAGGTTTTTAAGACAGGAAATCGGGTTTTCTGAATATCTCTCAGCCGACCTATGTTGTAAAGGTTGTTGGTTCGAGATCGAAACTGGACCTGAGAGAGACTAGACTGATAGTCAGAGTGGGTGCGCCTTCAGTTGAGGAAAGATGTTCACAAGCAGTGACACCAAACCCGTCCACGATCCAATGCTCACGGGCACCTGAGGACTGTTTTCAGGGAAGGAAGGAAAAGACATGCCTCTTCGACGCAACGGAACGCATCCTTTCTTCTTCTCCCTTCTTCATCGGTTAGGTGCTGGAGACCTGGCAGACCCATATTAGGTCAATCAATTAGAACCTCGTACCCGAATAGATGCCGGTCAGTTTGAAGGCTGGCGAACAAGAGGTTTCGGTCTTGCAGATAGACATGCAAGTAAAGATGTCCGCAACATCGACGGAAGCTACTCCGAACTAAGATCAGATGACAAACAACCATCGATCTGAGCTTATGGCCGGCCACCTTGTCGCGAGTATAAGGAGATTCTCGAAGGAATCTCGCTCGAGCGTAGGACGAAGTCGTAGCCCGACCTTTCTAAGAGTTCCTTCATCTTGGGCGAGTAGTCTCGAGAGATCTTGACGCGCTCGAAGATATATTCGGCCGGATCTTCCATTCGGATGTTATCTTCGCGCCATAGGGGCTGTTGAGTTGATCTATATAAGAATGTCCCCTTTTTCCCTGCCTGCGATGGAGGTGAGCTTGCTGGCTCTTTAGCTGCTCGACCACCGAGACTTCCAGCTTAGCTAAGGGCTTAGTGAGTCCCTTGGGTAGCCTGGTGATCCTTAATGGCTTTTCTTTCTATGGATTTCTTTCTCCCTTCCGCTAATTGCTTACGAACCAGGAGGCTGCGGATTAAGTATTTTAATGCATGCTATGTATTGAATTGAGTATTGAATGGAAGCGGTTTAGGTACCAGATGACGAGAAAGTCCTAACTTAACTAACGTAATGGGTTGTGTACCGGTTGAGGAGTAGGACCCGGCCCTTAGGCCGCGAGGATGAAAGCGTAGTACTTTCTATACGTCAATAGGACTTCCTCTTTCTATATGAATAAGCGCAAGTTTCCCTTTTTTGAATGAGAATTAGCTGAACCGCGCGGGAAGTATCTCAGGCTAGGCCTTACATCCTGATCCAAGCAAGCATAGGAGGGAAGGGAAGAGACCTCTTAGTTGTTTTTGTTCGTTTACCAAGTTCGGCATTAAGGCTTTGCTCTAATGAAGAGTTCTTTCTAGCGATCGCTTTCGCCCCTTATAGGAAGCATGTCTATACTTCTTTTCCCAAGATAAGATCTCGAACCTATACTCTATTGAATCCCAGGCCCCTTTATGTTACCATTACTTGGTTGCTCCAGAATGAATGTACTAAACCATCCATACTCGAAGAAAGGGCTACTCCCCCTTAATGGACTAACGAGGACGCGGAAAAGCATCTTTCTATAGAATCGCCATCCCCGGTCTCACCTGCGGCAACCCTTCTCCGACCAATTGAAGTGGCCTAAGCACGTGTATAGGCGTAGGAATTGCTTTTTCTCTACCTTGAACACTGGAGTATTCTTGTAGCTATATCTTACCACTGGATTGAACCAAAAGAAAGCCTCAATCGACTCTAATATGTTAATAACTGATCGAGTCCGTTAGGACGAGCAGCCAATGAGTGGGAAACACAAAGTATACTATACTCCCTTTCTTCTAGACCAAGACATACCCGATGATAAGCAATGAATTGAGGATCCACAATGCCATGATAGAGTTTTCGCGTTCATACAAGAGAGACTCAGTAGGCGGATGAAGAGCCAGGAGCGGGAGCCTCAACTAGAATAGGTGAATTATTAACCAACTATTCCACCTCCAAGGATGGAAAGAGCCGATTCGTCTTCGAGCATCGCTGGCAATAAACCTCGTTGAGAGAGCAGCACGAACCTAAGTTGATTCTACAGGAATGGAATCCTAGATTGTTGAAGCTTAGGCAAGCCCCTTGAGACTGACTAAGTAAGGAGCAGCGGCTGCCCACTCTGCCTTTCCTTCTGATGAGGATTATAGTGTACTAACTAAGGTGATCTCTTTCACTCTCTTTTCAGTTTATCCATCCCACAGTGAGCAATTCCCGATCACTCGAAAATAAGTTTCTCTCTCCAAAGGGGTTGGAGTCGTTCTAGAGTGAGAAGCATAATGACTTTATTTTCTCAAATAAATAGATAGAAGATCTGATAAGCCCACCCAGCGAAAAGAGTGGCTCTCCGGCGAACAGGAAAGAAAGGACTGTTCAGGACAAAGCTCTAATCCCATAGGTGGGCCAGGCGGGAATCCAGCCAGTTCAAATCCAATAGCCAGCACCTCACAACTAAAGATGAAAGGAAATGCCACTCTTTAAGCTTAGAAAGCGTATTGTGAACTGTCAGTGGTATCAGGGACGATCGACAGAAGAAAGTGCTCTTTAAACCAAGAAAAAGGGCCCTTTTTCATGCTTCTGATTCGAATTGATTCTATCTTTACTGCCCTGAGAAAGCAAAGCTAGCTTTTTCACATAGAATTTTCCTATGACGAGCAGGATGTTCTTCGATCCCTATCCTCTTAGCCGCTTAGATCAATACCTACTGCCCCCGATGTGCAATCCCCAGTTTCTAGAAATGCCTACTCTCTTTTTTCACCCGGAGACAGAGCCTCTTCTTGAAGACCCTTCCTAAGACAAGCTTACCTAATCGATTGAAACCTGTATTTTCTAGTTGAGCTATCTCACAATCTTCCTCTTTATAGCCCATACTTTCTCGCATCCCAGCGCTTCTCGCCATATTCCGATTCTTATGCGGGCTCTTTCTTTCTCTTTCCTAAATAGATCGAGCAGTATATCACCCATACCCTGAGGAAGGCACGGGAGCACCCCCCAATGAGATATTGGGCTTTCCTCACTTCTTCGTAGTGAGTGATTAGGCTTGACTTAGTTGATTCGGATTCAGTTTTCTAAGAAATAGTAGAGTACTCGCTTTTCAAGAGCAACAATCCCATTTTCTTCTTTCTATTTACCAAAATGACCTCAAACTCGTGATCCAATCATTTCGTTAAAACGCCTATTTTCATCCTTTTTAAGGGCAGTTAATTGACCCCGCCTCCAACATCATTTATTTCGTAGTAAAAAAACTCGGCCTTAGAGAAGATATTTTTTATTTACTTACAACATTCACATTTCCTTTCTCTACTGAGCCTGCTAGCTACTTGGAGGGTGACGCCCATTCTTTCTGGACATAGTCATCCAAGGAATCTATGTATT